TGAATTGGCTATTTACAAGGGATTATCCCGGATCTACGCCGAGGTATTGACGGCGATTCTCAAATATCGTAGAACAGAATGTGATACGATGAGATAGAATGCAATAGAAACAACGACAGGGAACGGGTTACCTACTCCTAACGGTAAGAGCGAGCCCTTTAATTCCATTCTTCATTCTTTTCTTTAATTAAGAATAAAGAAAATCTCCCCAAGTAGGATTCGAACCTACGACCAGTCAGTTAACAGCCAACCGCTCTACCACTGAGCTACTGAGGAACAACGGGAGATTCGACCTCATAGAGTTTCACTCCCGTTCTCAACCCATGAACAATATGAGTCCGACGTCACTCCCGGAACTTCTTCGTAGTGGCTCCGTTCCATGCCTCATTTCATAGATAGGGAACCCCGAAGTGGCTCTATTTCATTATATTCCATCTATATCCCAATTCCATTCATTTAATATCCCTTTGTTTGGTGTCATTGACATAAGAGATGTCATTTATAGTCTATATGTTTCTATATATGGAAAGTGAAGAAATTCTCATATAATATAATAATAGACATTCTTATATAATAATCATATAGAAATTAGAAATAGAAATATAATCATATAGAAATAGAAACTTATATAATAATCATATAGAAATTAGAAATAGAAATATCAAAATAAATAAAAATATTGATACATATAAATATAAATAGAAACTTATCATATAATCATATAACATATAAAAATAGAAATATCAAAATAAATAAAAATATTGATACATATAAATATAAATAGAAACTTATCATATAATCATATAACATATAAAAATAGAAATATCAAAATAAATAAAAATATTGATACATATAAATATAAATAGAAACTTATCATATAATCATATAACATATAAAAATAGAAATATCAATATAATATAATAATCAATCAAGAAATTTAAGACATATAAGAAATAATAATAATAATAAAATGGAGGTTTGTGATGATTTTTTACTCTTTTCTACTAGGTAATCTAGTATCCTTATGCATGAAGATAATGAATTCGGTCGTTGTGGTCGGACTCTATTATGGATTTCTGACCACATTCTCCATAGGGCCCTCTTATCTCTTCCTTCTCCGAGCTCGGGTTATGGAAGAAGGAACCGAGAAGGAGGTATCAGCAACAACTGGTTTTCTTACGGGACAGCTCATGATGTTCATATCGATCTATTATGCGCCTCTGCATCTAGCATTAGCGCGACCTTATGGAATAACTGTCCTGGTTCTACCATATTTTTTGTTTCATTTCTTCTGGAACAATGAACAAATGGATAATGAGTATGCATATACTACCGGACATTCAATGCGTAATTTCAGCATTCAATGGGTATTCCTGAATAATCTGATTTTTCAATTATTGAACCCTTTCCTTTTACCAAGCTCAACATTAACCAGATTAGTTAATATTACTATGTTTCGATGCAATAACAAGATTTTATTTGTAACAAGTAGTTTTGTTGGTCGGTTAATTGGTCACATTTTATTCATGAAATGTGTTGGATTGTTATTATTCTGGATACGGAAAAAGAATTTAATTCGATCTAAATATAATAAGTACTTTATTAAGAAGTACTTTATGCCTCGAGTCTTTAGTATTCTCTTATTTCTCACCTGTCTCTACTCTTTAGGCAGAATGCCAGCGCCTATTTTAGCTAAAAAACTGAAAAAAAGGGAGGACGAAAAAGCCTCAAAAAGAAAAAAAGGAGAGAAAGAAAGCGATAATGAGACACGCTATCGCTATAAAGATAGACCAGTTGACAAAGATTCTTATCTTGATTGGTATCAAGATAATGATAATTGGGAATGGGAAAAACTTAAAAAAATTAAATTTGACAAACTTTGTCTTAAATTTGACAAACTTTGTCTTTCGTTTCTTTTCAATTATAAACGATGGAATCGTCCATTGCGATATATAAAAAATAGTAAATTTGAAAATGCTATACGAAATGAAAGTTCACAATATTTTTTTTATACGTGTCCAAGTGATGGAAAACAAAAAATGTCTTTTACATATCCACCAAGTTTATCAACCTTTTTGGAAATGATAGAGCGTTCTTTGTACACAACGGAAAAACTATGCCACGAAGACCAATATAATTATTGGGTTTATACTAATGAACAAAAAAAGTACAACTTGATAAATGAATTAATAAGTCGAATCAAAGGTCTAGAAAAAGGATTCCTTGTTCTCGATATGTTTGAAAAAAGGACTAGATTCTATACTGATGAAAATGAACAAAAATGCCTGCCCAAAATGTATGATCCTTTTTTGAGCGGACCCTATCGAGGAACAACCAATTACAAGAAAAATGACAATGAATCCGATTCATGTATAAACAATTTAATCTCTCCTATAGAGGATTCTATAGGAATAGAGGATTCTATAGGAATAGAGGATTCTATAGGAATGTTTTGCATAAATAAGATTAATGATCTACTTCTTAAAAATTATAATTCTCGAGAATTTGAACATAAAAAGAATCCGATAGAAGAAATAAGTGAACTAGAAGAAATAAGTGAACTAGAAGAAATAAGTGAACTAGAAGAAAAAAAAGATAAAAAAAAAGAAATAAAAGATAAAAAAAAAGAAATAAAAGAAATAAGGAAAAAGGTTTCTCGATGGGAATACAAATTGTTAGACGTCCAGGATTTGGAGATTCTGGCGGCGGAAGATAAAGAGGGCTTCCAAATGAAAGGGGGAAATATAAATATAAAGAAAAAGGACGTGGAAGAAAAAAAAAATAAAAATCTAGAGTACGATGCTGATATTCGTTCACGAAAATACAAACGTGTGGTAATTTTTAATACTAGTCATCAAAAGGCGCAAAGATTGTCGGAAGCAAAAAGGAAAGAGGCGAAAATGTTGTGGGAGTTAAGTAAAGGAAGGATCGAGCAAGAGGGCAATTCCGTTACTACTACTACTACAGATACTACAGATACTACTACAGATACTACAGAGGCGAAAATGTTGTGGGAGTTAAGTAAAGGAAGGATCGAGCAAGAGGGCAATTCCGTTACTACTACTACTACTAGTACTAGTAGTAATGACACAGAAGAAGAAGAAGGCAAAGAAGAAAAAGACGAAGACGACGATGAAGAAGTAGCTATGACACGTTACTCTCAACAATCAGATTTTGCTCGGGGTCTCATAAAAGGATCCATGCGTGCTCAAAGACGCAAAATGGGTTTTGTACTGTTTCAACCAGATGCGCATTCCCCACTTTTTTTGGATCGAATAGACGCAAAATTTTCTTTGTTTTCTTTGTCTTGTTCTTTTTCTAGTTTTGATATTTGGAAAATGATTGATATTTTGAAAATGACAAATAGAATTTTTAGGAACTGGGTTGGTAGAAAATCAGAATTTCAAATTTCTGATTTGAAGAAAAAGGAAAGGGCAAAAGAGGAAAAAAAGAGACAAAAAAAAGACGCGAAAAAACTACGGATATCAATAGGCGAATTTTGGGAAGCCGTTGCAATTACTCAACCAATAAGAGGGTCACTGTTAATAACCCACTCTTTTCTTAGAAAAAGAATCGTATTACCTTTATTGATAATAGCTAAAAATGTAGGCCGTATGTTATTATTCCAATACCCCGAGTGGTCCGAAGATCTGGAGGCATTGAATAAAGAAATGCATATTAAATGCACCTACAACGGTATTCCATTATCAGAAACAGAATTTCCTCAAGATTGGTTAATGGACGGGATTCAGATAAAGATTCTATATCCTTTCTGTTTGAAACCTTGGCAAGGAGCTCAAATGGAATCTCAATTTGAGAACGATTTAAACGATTTAATAAAAAGAAAAGAAAAAAACAAAAATTTTTGTTTTTTAACAGTATGGGGAAGAGAAACGGAAGTTTTCTTTGGTCCTCCCCGAAGATCACCTAATTTTTTTAAACCCACTTATAAAGAACTCAACAAAACAATTATAAAGGTGAAAAATCTATTTTCTATATTTATATTTCCATTTATATTTCAAAGATTTTTAAATTTAAAAGAAATAATAAAATGGGCTTTCAAATTTTCAAAAATTGTTTTGAAAATTTTTATGAAAATAAACGAACTTGTAAAAATCTTCATTAAGAAGAAAGTGAATGGAAAAAATTTCCAAATCGATAAAGTTCAAGTTAGTGAATCGCACATGGAAATTCAAATTCTATCCCCGGAAAGGAAAGAACTTTCTGATAGGATAATTACAATTAGGAATCAAATTCAAATAGAACAAGAACAAATTACAAAAGACAAGAAAAAAAGAGTTCAAACTTATGATGAAAAAAGATTGGAATACCTAAAATATATTTGGCAGCTATTTAAAAGAAAAAATATCCGATTCATACGAAAATTACATTATTTTATGCAATTTTTCATTGAAAAAATATACATATATATCTTCGATATCTTCCTATCTACAATTAACATTTCAAGGATCCATGCACAACTTTTCTTTGAATCAAAAAAACAAATGATAAATAAATCCATTTACAACGATGAAACAATTCAATATCAAACAATGGAATTTATTTCGACTGTAAAAAAGTTAGGTTCTAATCCGAATATTAGTGAGAATAATTTCAATAGTGATTTTGACTTATCTTCCTTGTCGCAAGCATATGTATTTTACAAAATTTCACAAACCCCATTACTTAACAAGTATAACTTGAGATCCGTACTTCAAGATCGTGGTACCGATCATTATCTTAGGGGAAAAATAAAGGATTATTTGAGAAAACGAGGAATATTTGATTACAAACCAAGGCATGAGAAAATTCAAAATTCTGGAATGAATGAAAATGAATGGAAAAACTGGTTAAAGGGTCATGATCAATACAATTTATCCCCGGCCAAATGGTCTCGATTGAAACCAAAAAAATGGCGAAGTAGAGTCAATAAAGGTTGTATGATTCAAAATAAGGACTCAATGAAATTGGATTCAGATAAAAAAGAAAAAATTCATCATTACACGAAGACGAATCAATGTCAAAAAAACAAATTTAAAAAACATTACGGACATTCTTTTTTTGCACATCAATATATAAATTATGGAAATAAGACGGACAATGACTTATTTGTTTATGATATTTATGGATCAAAATTCAAAGTAAATAGTCACCAAGAAATTCCTTTCAATATACGGAAACCCGACTTTTTTTATGTATTGGTAAATACAGCAATTAATGATTTTCTAAAAAAAAAATATATTAATATTATTGATCAGAATCAGAAAAAAAATCTGGATAGAAAATATTTTCATTGTGGAATTTTCCATTTTTGTATTAGAAAGAATATGAATATGAATATCGATATTGAGACTTGGACCAATAGTATCAATACTATTAATACTTGGACCAATAGGCATGTTGGCACTAAGATGAATAAAAATACTAAGACTCAAATTCATAAGTATAAGACTGAAACTCATAAGTATCACAAAATGGAAAAAAAAAATCTTTTTGCGATTCATGAAAAAATCAACCCACCCAATAAAAATAAAAAAAGAAACTTTTTGGATTGGATAGGAATGAATCAAGAAAGATTCTCTCGTAATCGTGATCCTAATCGGAACAAAGCAAATCGAACATTTTGGTTGTTTCCAGAATTTGCGCGACTTTTTCATACATATCAGATTAAACCATGGGTGATACCAATCAAATTACTTCTTTTAGATTTGCATGTAAATGAAGATGGCAGCCACAATAAAAACATCAACGTAAATCAAAAACAAAAAGAATATCTTGAATTACAATTCAAAAATGCCAACCAACAAAAAAACCACAATAAAAACATCAACGTAAATCAAAAACAAAAAGAATATCTTGAATTACAATTCAAAAATGCCAACCAACAAAAAAACGAACAACAGAGCCAACTTGGCTCAGATCTACGAGAAAAAAAAGATGTTGAAAAAGATGGCGCGAAATTCGACGTTGAAGTTGAAAAAGAGAAAAGTCAACCTAAAACTATTTCTCTTGAAAAATATGAGACGGAATTCAACGCTCAAAAAAGTGGAGAAATGATGAATTTGTTCCTGAATCCATTTTTCCTTTTTCAATTAAAAATAAGGAACCCCTACGATGAATTATTATTGAATAATATTAAGTTGTATTCTTTCCTACTTAGACTGCCAGATACAAATCCGAAAGAATTTCGTATATTCTATAAAGAATTTCGTATAGCCTATCTTAAAACAAGAGAGATGTCTATAGGTCTACTGCCGAAACCAAATCGTCCCATTATGCCAAAATTACTAAAAGAAGGACTCCTTCTTATCGAAAATCAACTTTGTATTAAAAAAGTTGTGGATGCGAAATTTCTTATCTATCAAACCATAAGTATTTCATTGGCAGATAAGAGTGAAAACCAAAATGAAACTAATGGAAAATGCATAAAAAAAAGAGATGTTGAGAAGAATAATAAGAATTTCGACAGATCCATTGCACAACATAGCAATATTCTTGTGAATAGAAAAAAAAAGAATTCGAATTTACTTATTCTTCCAGAAAATATTCTATCTACTAAACGTCGTAGAGAATTGCGAATTCGAATTCTTTTAAATTCCCGGAATGGGAATATTGTGGATATAAATCCAGTGTTTTTCGACGAAAACAAGATGAGAAATTATGGACAATTTTTGAATGAAGACAGGTATCTTAATACAGATGTAAATAACATTAATACAGATGTAAATAACATTAATACAGATGACATTAATACAGATGTAAATAACATTAATACAGATGACATTAATACAGATGTAAATAACATTTTAAAATTCAAATGGCTTCTTTGGCCGAATTGTCGATTAGAAGATTTAGCTTGTATGAATCGCTATTGGTTTAATACCAATAACAGCAGTCGTTTCAGTATGTTAAGGATACATATGTATCCACAATTTAGAATTAGTTAATGGTGCTTGGATATCACATATTTGATAGATTCCGAAAGATGTACGCATAGGTTGCGTTACATTTTGGTACATGATACTAATTGAATGGCATATCAATTCAATTGGTTCTAGGAATAATAAATGGGCAGAATAGAATGTTCTTAGACACAAAGAAATCATTATCTTTCGTAAATGTATTTTCTCTCTTTCTATCCAAATCCCATTCGATTTTTTGAAAATCGAATGGGATTTGGATAGAATCAAAAAGTAGTATATGGATAGAATCCAAAAATAGTATATGAATAAATCTACGCTTTTGCGTATACCAGATGAAAATGACTGGAATAATCATAATATAAAGATAATAATTATTATTCCTGATCGGTAAAATCTATAAAATAAAAAGAAAGAAAACAGAAAAATATGTTATGGTAAAAAATTCATTCATCCCAACTATTCAACAAGAAGAAAAAGAAGAAAACAACAAAGGGTCTGTTGAATTTCAAGTATTCAATTTCACCAATAAGATACAGAGACTTACTTCGCATTTGGAATTGCACAAAAAAGATTTTTTATCGCAAAGGGGTCTACGAAGAATTCTGGGAAAACGTCAACGGTTGCTGGCTTATTTGTCAAATAAAAATAGAGTACGTTATAAGAAATTAATTAGTCAGTTGGATATTCGGGAGTCATAAATTCGTTAATTTGAATATTCGTTTGAATTTTTTTTTAGTTATTATATTTTAAATTTTTCTAAACCTCGTTTTGAGCAATTCATGGAATACTGAATTAGGGAAGAAAGGATATGACTGTACCAGCCACAAGAAAAGATCTCATGATAGTCAATATGGGTCCTCACCACCCATCAATGCATGGTGTTCTTCGACTAATCGTTACTCTCGATGGTGAAGATGTTATTGACTGTGAACCCATATTGGGCTATTTACACAGAGGGATGGAGAAAATAGCGGAAAACCGAACAATTATACAATATCTGCCATATGTAACACGTTGGGATTATTTAGCTACTATGTTTACAGAAGCAATAACGGTAAATGCACCAGAACAGCTGGGAAATGTTCAAGTACCTCAAAGGGCCAGCTATATCAGAGTAATTATGTTAGAGCTGAGTCGTATAGCTTCTCATTTGTTATGGCTTGGACCTTTTATGGCGGATATCGGTGCACAGACTCCCTTTTTCTATATTTTTAGAGAGAGAGAATTGCTATATGATCTATTCGAAGCTGCCACAGGTATGCGAATGATGCATAATTATTTCCGTATCGGAGGAGTAGCTGCTGATCTACCTCATGGCTGGATAGATAAATGTTTGGATTTCTGCGATTATTTTTTAACAGGAGTTGTTGAATATCAAAAACTTATTACACGGAATCCCATTTTTTTGGAACGAGTTGAAGGAGTGGGTATTATTGGTGGAGAGGAAGCAATAAATTGGGGCTTATCAGGACCAATGTTAAGGGCTTCTGGGATCCAATGGGATCTTCGTAAAATTGATCATTATGAATGTTACAATGAATTAAATTGGGAAGTCCAATGGCAAAAAGAAGGAGATTCATTAGCTCGTTATTTAGTACGAATCGGTGAAATGAGGGAATCTATAAAAATTATTCAACAGGCTCTTGAAGGAATTCCCGGAGGACCCTATGAGAATTTAGAAGTTCGGCGCTTTAATAGTGCAAAAAATTCCGAATGGAATGATTTTGAATATAGATTCATTAGTAAAAAACCTTCACCCAATTTTGAATTGTCGAAACAAGAGCTTTATGTAAGAGTAGAAGCCCCAAAAGGGGAATTAGGAATTTATTTGATAGGGGATAATAGTGTTTTTCCCTGGAGATGGAAAATTCGTCCACCAGGTTTCATCAATTTGCAAATTCTTCCCCAGATAATTAAAAGAATGAAATTGGCTGATATCATGACGATACTGGGTAGTATAGATATCATTATGGGAGAAGTTGATCGTTGAAATGATAATTGGCGCGACAGAAGTACAAGCTATCAATTCTTTTTCTAAATCAGAATTGTTAAAAGAAATCTATGGATTCGGCCGGCTCTTTGTCCCCGTTTTGACCCTTATACTGGGAATTACTGTAGGGGTACTAGTAATTGTATGGTTAGAAAGAGAAATATCCGCAGCGATACAACAACGTATTGGACCTGAATATGCCGGCCCGTTGGGAATTCTTCAAGCTCTAGCAGACGGGACTAAACTACTTTTTAAAGAGGACCTCCTCCCATCTAGAGGAGATATTCGTTTGTTTAGTGTCGGACCGTCTATAGCAGTCATATCAATTTTACTAAGTTATTTAGTAATTCCTTTTGGGTATCGACTTGTTTTAGCCGATCTCAGTATAGGTGTTTCTTTATGGATCTCTATTTCAAGTATTGCTCCCATCGGGCTTCTTATATCAGGATATGGATCGAATAATAAATATTCCTTTTCAGGTGGTCTACGAGCTGCTGCTCAATCTATTAGTTATGAAATACCATTAACTCTATGTGTATTATCAATATCTCTACGTGTGATTCGTTGGAACATAAACTTTGACCTCTCCCAGAAATGAAATAAAGGAAAGAAGGTGAATGTATTGAATAGATATCTTCATTTTTTTTTTTTTTTATTCATCATTCATTCAATTCAGGTCGATGAGTTAAACCAAATAGTTATATGAGTGAAAGAAAACAGCTTTTCAATTTGTAGTAAGAGGATAAAATCTCATTCCCTATATACAAGAAAAAAGTGACAGAAAACATAAGCAGTGAAAACTGTTTATCCCAAGATTTTTTGATTAGTCATCATATCTTGAAGCGGATGCAAAAGATCAACTGTATGGAGTTTCTATTACTGTACTTGTATATATTACCTTACCATAACCATGGCGGGGATCAATCAAAAATCAGTGAACAGTTAGGAACACCAAGATACACAAAGGATTAGTAATAGATAATGTAAGGTATCAAAAAAATAGGTATTTCCACATAAAACGAATCATAATAGGGGCTTTAAGTTGGTAGAAACGATCAAGCAGTACTTCCCCACGATTTCGATCTAGAGTATGCTCCTATTCACTGAATAAATAAATTACTATCAAGAACGAATTAATCCCTTTATTTATTTTTTATTTTTTAATAGTACTTTTTTTTTCCTGAGAAAGAAGAACAGGAATAAAAGAAATAGAATGTAATAATAGAATAAAAAAAAAGATCTTTATTTATTTTTTCCTCCATATATAGCCATACATGTGGAATTCTGATTATTTATGATTCATGAACTAGTGACTAATTCTTTCTATCTATTTCTTTTTATAACGAGTATTTTATTGAAGGATTCAATTATTACCAAAACCAAACAAAGATTCATTTAAATTATAAGGGATGAGATCAATTCGGAAGCGCCTTTTTCTAGCCGACAGAATTACATGGGTCTAATTTTTTGGACTCTCCGATGTATTTTTATTGTATCCACTATCCACGGATACCTTACCGAACAGGTCCTTACATTTATTTGTGTCCATAGAGAAGCCGTATGAGGTAAAAATCTCATGTACGGTTTTGGAATAGTGATGAGAACAGTGATGTTATTATCAACTATAATTATCTAACAGTTCAAGTACAGTTGATATAGTTGAGGCACAGTCAAAATACGGTTTTTGGGGGTGGAATCTGTGGCGGCAACCTATAGGGTTTATAGTTTTTATAATTTCTTCTCTTGCGGAATGTGAGAGATTGCCCTTTGATTTACCAGAAGCGGAGGAGGAATTAGTAGCAGGTTATCAAACTGAATATTCAGGTATAAAATATGGTTTATTTTACGTTGCTTCTTACCTAAATCTTTTAGTTTCTTCATTATTTGTAACAGTTCTTTATTTAGGTGGGTGGAATTTCTCTATTCCGTACATATCCATTTCGGAACCTATCGGAACAAATGGAGTCTTGGGAATGACAATTGGTATCTTTATTACATTAGCTAAAGCTTATTTGTTTCTGTTCATCTCTATCACAACAAGATGGACTTTACCTAGGATGAGAATGGATCAGCTATTAAATCTTGGATGGAAATTTCTTTTACCTATTTCTCTAGGTAATCTATTATTGACAACTTCTTTCCAACTTGTTTCACTATAAATACAAAAAATACGATAACGATATTCTATACTCATAACCTCTCTTAAACAAGAGAAAAAAACATCAATTTATTCATCGATATATACAATATGTTTTCTATGGTGACTAGGTTCATGAATTATGGTCAACAAACAATACGAGCTGCAAGGTACATTGGTCAAAGTTTCGTAATTACCTTATCCCACACAAATCGTTTGCCTATAACTATTCAATATCCTTATGAAAAATCTATCACATCAGAGCGTTTCCGCGGTCGAATCCATTTTGAATTTGATAAATGTATTGCTTGTGAAGTATGTGTTCGTGTATGCCCTATAGATCTACCCGTTGTTGATTGGGGATTTGAAAGAGATATTAAAAAGAAACAATTGCTTAATTATAGTATTGATTTCGGTATTTGTATATTTTGTGGTAACTGTGTCGAATATTGTCCAACAAACTGTTTATCAATGACTGAAGAATATGAACTTTCTACTTATGATCGTCACGAATTGAATTATAATCAAATTGCTTTGGGTCGGTTACCAATGTCAGTAATTGGAGATTACACAATTCAAACCGTTATGAATTCGACCCAAAGCAAAATATACAAAGAAAAATCCCTCGACTCAAGAACAATTACCAATTCCTAAGATATTGTTTTGATATTCTGATAGAAAGGATACAAGCTTTTTTCATTTTGGTTAGTGAGTGACTATAAATAATAACTATTAATTGTAATTGTTGAGGATCATTCTTTGATTTAAACTGAGAATTTTTTTTTTTTCGTGATGATTTCCAAATATCAAATGGAAACTACTCTTTTCTAGGATGAAAAAAAAATGGGGTAAGTGCTTTTCCCTTCCTGGACTATTTAGTAAGGTCATGAAATCTTTAGACTTATTTATCTCTTATTTTATACATAATGGATTTATCTGGACCAATACATGAGATTCTTGTAGTATTTCTAGGAGCAGTTCTTATATTAGGGGGCCTAGGAGTAGTCTTATTTACTAATCCAATTTATTCTGCCTTTTCGTTGGGATTGGTTCTTGTTTGTATATCCTTATTATATATTCCATCGAATTCCTATTTTGTAGCTGCCGCGCAACTCCTTATTTATGTAGGAGCCATAAATGTCTTAATCATATTTGCTGTAATGTTCATGAATGGTTCGGAATATTCCAATGATTCCCGTCTTTGGACCATTGGAGATGGGGTTACGTCACTGGTTTGTATAAGTATTCTTTTTTCACTAATTACTACTATCCCAGATACGTCGTGGTACGGAATTCTTTGGACTACAAGATCAAACCAGATTCTAGAACAGGACTTAATAATTAACGTTCAACAAATTGGGATTCATTTATCAACAGATTTTTATCTTCCGTTTGAACTCATTTCTATAATTCTATTAGTTTCCTTAATAGGTGCAATTACTATGGCTCGTCAATAAAAAAAAATAGTTATAATTCCAAAAAGTTTCAGAATTCGATTTTAAAAAAGTTTCAAGTTTTTAGTTAAAGCCATTACCAATACCTTCTTTTGTTCTGTAATTGTAATTGTTCTATTTTCTATTATAGTCAATCGAATCATTCGAAGTTCATATTAAAATAAATCGAGATTGATGAGGAGTTAGTCGATGATGTTCGAGCATGTACTTTTTTTGAGTATCTATTTATTTTTCTTTTCTATTGGTATCTATGGATTAATCACAAGTCGAAACATTGATGAGGAGTTAGTCGATGATGTTCGAGCATGTATTTTTTTTGAGTATCTATTTATTTTCTATTGGTATCTATGGATTAATCACAAGTCGAAACATGGTTAGAGCGCTTATGTGTCTTGAGCTTATACTAAATTCGGTTAATATAAATCTCGTAACATTTTCTGATTTATTTGATAGTCGCCAATTAAAAGGAGACATTTTCTCAATCTTTGTCATAGCTATTGCAGCTGCAGAAGCAGCTATTGGGTTAGCTATTGTTTCGTCGATCCATCATAACATAAAATCAACTCGTATCAATCAATCAAATTTGTTGAATAATTAGCCGTAATCATTCATTATATAAATATAAGAAAGACATATGAATTATTTATCATAATTCGATTAAATTAATATATATATATATTTTTATATATATTATATATTTTTTATATTTTTTCAAAAATATAAAATATTATTTTGTATTTATGTGCGACTCATATGACTGTGATTGGTAAAACGTAAATCAAAGTCTCTTGGTAGTTTATCATGAACAGATTTAGAAATATTTAGAAATATATTCATTATAAATTATAAAAAATTCATATTAAGATAAATTACTGATTCATCTGGTATCTACAATATAAATATATAATTCATTTACTACTGATTTTATCATACCAGATTGAAAATTCTTTATGTTCAAAACTTGAATTTTTAGTTTCAATGTCACATTCAGTCAAAATTTATGATACATGTATAGGGTGTACTCAATGTGTACGAGCCTGCCCCACGGATGTATTGGAAATGATACCTTGGGACGGATGTAAAGCTAAACAAATTGCTTCCGCGCCAAGAACCGAGGATTGTGTAGGTTGTAAGAGATGTGAATCCGCTTGCCCAACAGATTTTTTGAGTGTCCGTGTTTATTTATGGCATGAAACAACTCGCAGCATGGCTCTATCTTATTGATTGATACGTTACAAAAAGCTCCACTTGAATCATTTGATTCCCCTTTACCGACAAAAGCCCCTACTCTAGAACATAGATTCTGAGCACGGTCTTTTCTGGTTAAAGCGTATCTTGTCTTTATCACGAGTTATTTTCCTTGGTTAACACTACTTGTTGTTTTGCCGATATTTGCGGGTTCTTTAATTTTGATTCCCCCTCATAGGGGGAATAAGGTGTTTCGGTGGTATACCATATGTATATGTTTCTTAGAACTCCTTCTAACGACTTATGCATTTTGTTACCATTTCCAATTGGATGATCCATTAATCCAATTGGAAGAAGATTTTCAATGGATAAAAATTTTGGATTTTCACTGGAGATTGGGAATCGATGGACTTTCCATAGGACCTATTTTATTGACAGGATTTATCACCACTTTAGCTACTTTAGCAGCTTGGCCAGTTACTCGAAATTCGCGATTGTTCTATTTCCTGATGTTAGCAATGTACAGTGGTCAAATAGGATCATTTTCTTCTCGAGACCTTTTACTTTTTTTCATCATGTGGGAGTTAGAATTAATTCCTGTTTACTTACTTTTATCCATGTGGGGAGGAAAGAAACGTCTGTACTCGGCTACAAAGTTTATTTTGTACACTGCAGGGGGTTCTATTTTTCTCTTAATAGGAGTTCTAGGTATGGGTTTATATGGTTCCAATGAACCAACATTAGATTTTGAAAGACTAGCTAATCAATCATATCCTGTGGCATTGGAAATAATATTCTATTTTGGTTTTCTTATTGTTTATGCTGTCAAATCACCAATTATACCCCTACATACATGGTTACCAGATACCCATGGAGAGGCACATTACAGTACATGTATGCTTCTAGCCGGAATCTTATTAAAAATGGGAGCATATGGATTGATTCGGATAAATATGGAATTGTTACCCCATGCTCATTCTATATTTTCTCCCTGGTTTGTGATAGTGGGAACAATGCAAATAATCTATGCAGCTTCAACCTCTTTCGGTCAACGCAATTTTAAAAAGAGAATAGCCTATTCCTCCGTATCGCACATGGGTTTCACAATTATAGGACTTGGTTCTATAACCGGCATGGGACTAAATGGAGCCATTTTACAAATGCTTTCTCATGGATTTCTCGGTGCTGCACTTTTTTTCTTGGCGGGAACGAGTTGTGATAGAATACGTCTTGTTTATCTCGACGAAATGGGGGGGATATCAATCCCAATGCCAAAAATATTTACCATGTTCAGTAGTTTCTCGATGGCTTCTCTTGCATTGCCAGGAATGAGTGGTTTTGTTGCAGAATTAGTAGTATTATTTGGAATAATTACCAGCTCCAAATTTCTTTTGGTGCCAAAAGTGCTAATTATCTTTTTAATGGCAATTGGAATGATATTAACTCCTATTTATTTATTATCTATGTTACGTCAGATGTTCTACGGATACAAGCTATTCAATGTTCCAAACTCTCATTTTTCCGATTCTGGACCACGAGAACTATTTATTTCGATCTGTATCTTTCTACCCGTAATAGGGATTGGTATTTATCCGGATTTTGTTCTCTTGTTATCAGTTGACAAGGTACAAGCTATCCTATCTAATTATTTTTATAGATAGTTTTCATTAATGAAACAAAAAGTCTTATAATTCTTTCATTTTTAAAATCGTTCGCTGTAGAATGCAAAAGAAAAAAAAAATGAAGTGAATTAAGATTTTAATGAGATGCCTTTAGAGTTTTTGAGAACCATTTGACTCTTTGAGTCAAATGGTTCTCAAAAACTCTAACATCGTTATATATGAGACAATCTTCTTATGTATTCTTCATGTAGTTTATTCAATTAGAGTTATGTTAATGTGAATGACCCATAACTATGTAGACCTATTCCTAATAAATTAATCCCAAAATAGCATATCCAAATTATAAGAAATCCTATAGAAGCTACAAGTGCCGAATTTATATCTCGGAAACTTTGATTTGTTCTAGTATGCGAATAAATCGCGAATATGGTCCAAGTAATAAATGCCCAAGTTTCCTTGGGGTCCCAATTCCAATAAGATCCCCATGTCTCATTAGCCCATACTGCTCCGGAAAGAATGCCCATAGTTAAAAAGGTAAACCCCAAACTAATGACACGCGAACTCCAATAATCCAAACGCTGAGTCAATTGATATTTGTAATAATTTCGAAATGAAAGAAAAGAAGTGTTTTTAAAAACACTTCTTTTTTTAGTCAAGTATTCGATTTCACCAACGAAAAATTTCTTAATTAAGAAGTGTTTTCTTTTCAAAAAAATATTATTGATGTTTTTTCGAAATGTAATGACTAGAAGAGCGACTGATAATAATGATCCACATAAAAGAGCTGCATAGCTCAATAACATCATACTTACGTGCATCATTAACCACTGAGATTGTAGGGCGGGTACTAATATTGCGGATTGATGCATTTCCGTTAAAAGACCCGACGTGGCGAAACCTTGGGTAAAAATAGCACTTGGTGCGGTTATTGCGCTTAAATCATTTTTTGTGTTCTGTATCTTAATCTTAGAAATCATATGCATAATGGAGAAACTCCATGAAAGGAAAATTAATGATTCGTATAAATTACTTAATGGGAAATGCCTTGAATAAATCCAACGAATAACTAATAATCCTGTTATAGAGAAAAAGGTGGCTATCATTCCTTTTTCTGACGAATCGCGCAATCCCACGATTTCGTGGACTAATAAGGTCATCAAATGAATCATAATTACCATGAAAATGATCGAAAAAGAGATATGAGTTAATATATGTTCTAAAGTCACAAATATCATAAAAAGGAGGAGCCCCATTACAGAATTTTAATCGGGAATTAAATACATTATAGGATCCATTATGTCCCTTCTTTTAGGGGATGCCGCCACTCGGACTCGAACCGAGATGCTCTAGCACTGCTTCCTAAGAGCAGCGTGTCTACCGATTTCACCATGGCGGCTTACTTTAAATAATAATAAATAATAGTCAGTTCATGTTGAATCGTCGAGATTCCAGAATTCCATATAGTATAGTTTAGAAAACTTGATGGGAATCGATGAATAAAGCTCGTTTTCATTTGAAATTCATATGTGAATTTCAATAATCCTTAGTTAGTATCGCTGTGGGGTTCATTTTTAACAATCAACTTTCACATACTAGAAAATGAGTTCTCCTGGAACAGATAGAACTCAAAATTGTCCCTTTTTCTATTTTCTATTTTTTTTTTATAAAACCATTTTTTTATGACAATTCGTTTGTTTCATGGATTTCAAAAAAATAAAATAGAAAAAAAAAAAAAAATAGAAATAGAATTGCATATGTATCACAATCAAATCACTAAATCAAAGGAAATTTTCTAACAATTTCAATACCTTATTAATAATACTATTAGCTGTAGTTGTGTCCATAATTTATAATTTATGATACCATTTACTAAATCTAATTGGGTCCTGGGCTATACATATAAGAAAAGAGTTTCAATCTCTCTCAATTCACTTTTAGATAATTGAGAGAGATTGAAAAAAAAAAGAATAATAATAAGAATATCGCGAGTTAACATTAACTTCAAAATGAAAAATAATGAATGTATTATAATGAAAACTAAAATAATACTTATCTTATAGAGACCAAGAGATGAAAAAATTCTTATTCTACATACCACGGCAGCTAGTTCTAACTCATATTGAGGAGTTCAACACATTAGTTAATGTGAATCATTCATCTTGAATTCAAAAAGTTTCAGTTCTTTATGGTATGTCGACTCAGATCATTTCAAGATTTTCTTTTATTATTTATTTATTTTATTATTTATTTTTATTTACGGCCAAAAAAATAACTTGTAGAGAGCCCGGTGGAAATAGATTTAGCTAAAGAAAGAGCTTTTACTGCAGTTAAATATCCCTTCTTCTTCCAAATATTTTTACGAATACGTTTCTTTGACAGAGAAATACGTTTTTTTGGAACCGCCATTCAAAAAGGAGTACTCATTTTTATCGTTGTATGTGAAAGACATGTATTGTTCAAATCAAAATAGACCATTCTTTCGGATAATCAATTTAATAACATAACATACAAAATTGAAAAATACAAATAAATATATGTGCCCATTACATATCGCATATATAGGGATATAAAAAAAAAGGAAGAGAGTCTTATTTTAAAAATCCGAATAATTTTTTTTTATTCTTTTTTTATTTTCCATTTTAAAAATTGAAATTGATTAATGATTAAGTTCAGCGTGCAATCCCTAGAATTTGAATTCGAATTAAATTCGAATTAGTCGTTAATCTCTTAAACAAGACATTCCATTACCGGAGAAAGATAACCTTAGTCCATTTTGTAGTTCAGTTCTATATGAAGTAAGGAGTATCATAGTACTTCCAAGAAACATAAGTTTTCCTTATTGGAATCCAATCAATTAGCTCTCATTAGATAATTACTCAAATTTAATTAATTAGAATAACTAAGATATCCTTTTATTGATTCGAATTAGTAATGGATACTATGACCCACATTCGAATTAAACATTGTTTTTTGTATAACTCTTTTTCTTTTTCCTTACTATATTATATGGTTATAACTCACCAGAATATAATAGTAAATATAATAGTAATAGTAGTAGAATGTTGATTTCTTTTATTATTGTTCCTCTCGAAAGAGGTAAGAATTGGTGAATCGGAAACAATAAAAAAAAAATGAATTTGTTTTTTATGGAACATACATATCAATATGCATGGATAATACCCTTTCTTCCACTTACAGTTACTATATCAATAGTATTTGGACTTCTGATTATTCCCACAGCAACAAAAAATCTTCGTCGTATGTGTGCTTTTATTAGTATTTTACTGCTAAGTATAACTATGGCGTTTTCGGCTAATCTGTCTCTTCAGCAAATAAATGGAAGTTTTATTTATCAATATCTATGGTCTTGGACCATCAATAATGATTTTTCATTAGAGTTTGGATACTTGATCGATCCACTTACTTCGATTATGTCAATACTAATTACTACTGTGGGAATTGTGGTTCTTATTTATAGTGACAACTATATGTCTCACGATCAAGGATATTTGAGATTTTTTGCTTATATGAGTTTTTCTAATACTTCCATGTTGGGATTAGTTACTAGTTCCAATCTGATACAAATTTATATTTTTTGGGAACTAGTGGGAATGTGTTCGTATTTATTAATAGGTTTTTGGTTTACACGACCAATTGCAGCAAGTGCTTGCCAAAAAGCTTTTGTAACTAATCGTGTAGGGGATTTTGGTTTATTATTAGGAATCTTAGGTTTTTATTGGATAACAGGCAGTTTTGAATTTCGGGATTTGTTCGAAATAGTAAAAAACTTGATCCATAATAATGAGGTCAATTCTTTATTTGCTACTCTGTGCGCATCTTTCTTATTCGTCGGCGCAATCGCGAAATCCGCACAATTTCCCCTTCATGTATGGTTACCTGATGCCATGGAGGGACCTACTCCTATTTCGGCTCTTATACACGCTGCTACCATGGTAGCAGCGGGGATTTTTCTTGTAGCTCGTCTTCTTCCTCTTTTCATAGTAATACCTTACATAATGAATCTAATATCTTTCATAGGCGTAATAACAGTATTATTAGGAGCCACTTTGGCTCTTGCTCAAGGAGACATTAAAAAAAGTTTAGCCTATTCTACAATGTCTCAATTGGGTTATATTATGTTAGCTCTAGGTATGGGTTCTTATCGAGCTGCTTTATTCCATTTAATCACTCATGCCTATTCTAAAGCTTTATTGTTTTTAGGATCCGGATCTATTATTCATTCAATGGAACCTATTGTTGGTTATTCACCAGATAAAAGTCAAAATATGGTTCTTATGGGCGGTTTAACAAAATATGTTCCAATTACAAGAATAACTTTTTTATTAGGTACACTTTCTCTTTGTGGTATTCCGCCTCTTGCTTGTTTTTGGTCCAAAGATGAAATTCTTAATGATAGTTGGTTGTATTCACCAATTTTCGCAATAATAGCTTGTTTCACAGCAGGATTAACTGGATTTTATATGTTTCGGATGTATTTACTTACTTTTGATGGACATTTGCGTGTTAATTTTCAAAATTACAGTAGTACTAAAAATGGCTCGTTCTTTTCAATATCTCTATGGGGAAAAGACGAAGCGCCTAAAGCAGTAAATAGAAATTCATTTTTCGAAATAATCAATAATAAGGTCTCTCTTTCTTCATCTTCAAAGGATACATATAAAATAT